TTGGAAAAAAGACACATTAAATTGTAAATTCTAACGTGGCAGATAAGATAAAGTCATATTCATATATCTGCGTGGCTCAATCAATAGTTCAAGTCACACACTCCCATAATCCATTTTTTCTTCGGAGAGTTCCCTTCAACTATTCGTATATCTTATGTAAATAATAAAAAGAATTCAATTTTTGTTAAGTTGAAGGGAAATATCCAAATACATGTCTTATTCTTTTAAATAATCCATATTTGTAGCAATGAAATATATTCCTCCCCAAAATAAAAATGATTGTGATTACAAATATCTATGATCTATATTCGCTATAAAGGACCGGAAATGCCCTGCTTACGTATCATTGAAAAGTGCATTAACATAAATACAGCAGTAAGAAGAGGGAGTACAAAAGTATGCAGGCTATAAAAACGAGTTAAGGTAGATTGTCCCACACTAGAACTTCCGCGTAATAACTCTACCACAGACGATCCTATTACAGGAATCGCGTCGGGTACGCCTGTTACAATTTTTACTGCCCAATAACCGATTTGGTCCCAAGGTAAGGAATAACCTGTTACACCAAAAGATGCAGTCAATACACCCAAAACTACACCCGTAACCCAAGTTAATTCGCGAGGTTTTTTAAAACCACCTGTGAGATACACACGAAATACGTGTAGAATCATCATTAAGACCATCATACTTGCCGACCATCGATGAACTGATCGAATTAACCAACCAAAGTTAGCCTCAGTCATTATATATTGAACAGAAGCAAAAGCTTCAGTAACGGTCGGACGATAATAAAAAGTCATAGCAAATCCCGTTGCTACTTGGACTAAAAAACAAGTAAGTGTAATTCCTCCTAAACAATAAAATATATTCACATGAGGAGGAACGTATTTACTAGTTATATCATCGGCAATCGCTTGAATCTCAAGACGTTCTTCGAACCAATCATAAACTTTATTGAGATAGGTAAACCAATGGACCCCCCCTGAGAACCGTATATGAGAATTTCATCTCGTACGGCTCAAACAAAAATACCCAAATACACTTACACTGGTTGTAACAAAAACAGATATTTGGAATAGAAAGTTTTTAAATTCTTGATTTAATCCTATGATTCTAACTTTCTCTGACGATAAGAAAAACTAGAAATCCAAAAGCTATTATTTTTGGTTATAATGCCAAAATCTCAAGTCAGCTCTCTTGTCTTTATCTTGATCTTTTCAGGCCTCTTGAATATTCTATTTTCTATTACTTACTTCATTTTTTTATTTATGTGTAATGTGATTTAACTGCTTTCTTCTTTATTATTATTATTCAATTTTTATTATTGATAGGAATTTTCTTGTTAGGACCATACGAATCAATTAAAAAAAAAAAACATCAGGTTCATACTATAACCACGATGATTCAAAAAAACCTTTAATCGAAGTCCAAAAATTCCCTGAGTAAGAATTGCTGGATCATCACTTATTCAATGAATAGATATAGATATAATGAAATGAAAAAATCCAAAGAAACGTTTGTCCTTTGATCAAAATAAAGGTAAGCTCCGGAAGTTTTAAAGGATGAAAATTCTTCAATTTATTTGGATTTTATAACTTTTTGAAAAGTTTTTTAAGTCCGATTGCGAGGTCTAAATACTTAGTATGAATCATAGTTCTAATAGTTTTAGAAATTTTCTATATTCCGTGCTCCAGATACTAGAATAAATATCTGACGGGATAAAACCATCTCTATCAAGATGACAGATCCATTTTATTTTATGTTCTGTACTATCAATAGGATCCATTAAAACAAGTCACACACTCATATTCCGGAAATACAGAAACAAAGAAATTCCACGATCAAACTACCAAATAAAAATGGAATAGGCTAACAAACAATAAGAACCCTAAATGCTTAACTTTCTTTTCTATTGAAAAATTAATGACTCTATTCTCGTAAATCTAATTAATAGAAATTCCATCCAGTAAAATGGACGAATTATAAATCTCTAAAATAATAGATAGAAATATCGCAAATAGAGCCATTGCAACACCCATCAAAGGGGTAGTTCCCCACCCCGGAGCTACTTTACCATATTCTGAATTTAATGGTTTCAATAAATTCCCTATACCAGTTTGTCTTGGACCAGATCTAGAATTATCCTCAACCGTTTGCGTAGCCATAAATACGATTTTTTATTCATTGAGATCTGTTGACTTTGTATACCATTCCGATGTAAATATAAGGATCTTATCCTATAGATCTATTATGATCTTGACACTTTATAATTATAATAATGGAAACAGCAACCCTAATTGCCATCTCTATATCTGGTTTACTTGTAAGTTTTACTGGGTATGCCTTATATACTGCTTTTGGGCAACCCTCTCAACAACTAAGAGATCCATTCGAAGAACATGGGGACTAGTTGAAGTAATGAGCCCCCAATAGGGGGGGCTCATTACTTCAACTAAGATAATCAAAATTATTTCGTTTTTTTCGTTGGAACTTTAGGGGGTTCTCTAAAAAAGATAGCGAAAAAAATAATTCCTAAAGTCGAGACTAAGAGGAATGTATAAACCAATGCTTCCATAGATTTGATCGTGGTTTACAATTATAGCTTTCATACCTGTTTATTGGGGTTCATTTCCCAGATAAAAAAGAAAGAACCAGAATAAATGCATCCAGATTTATCTAGTTCTCTATGTGAAATTCAAAATCCTAACAAAAAAGTTGAAAAACAACAAAAGAATGTTCTATCAAACTGCCTGTCTTCTTGTAGTTGGATCTCCAAGTTTTTGGAATGCTCCAAATTCTACTTGAGCATCTAAATCTGGGTCGATACCGGCAAAAACATCTCTGAACAAAGTTCTAGCACCATGCCAAATGTGCCCGAAAAAGAATAGCAGAGCAAATGAAGCATGTCCAAAAGTAAACCAACCCCTTGGACTGCTACGAAAAACACCATCTGATTTCAAAGTAGCACGATCTAATTCAAAAATTTCACCCAATTGAGCACGTCTAGCATATTTTTTCACAGTAGCGGGATCACTATAACTGACTCCATTAAGTTCGCCACCATAGAACTCAATGGTTACACCTACTTGTTCGACACTATATTTAGATTCTGCCCGTCGAAAAGGAACATCAGCTCTAACAATTCCGTCCCCGTCCACCAAAACAACAGGAAATGTTTCAAAAAAAGTAGGCATACGACGTACAAAAAGCTCACGCCCCTCTTTATCTCTAAAGATGGGATGTCCTAACCAACCGACGGCTATTCCATCTCCATTGTCCATTGAGCCCGCTCTAAATAACCCCCCTTTTGCTGGATTATTACCGATGTAATCATAAAAAGCTAATTTTTCGGGAATTTTAGACCAAGCTTCTGATAAACTTTGATTTTCGGCTAGTCCAGCACCAACTCTTCGATATATTTCTTGTTGGAAGTATCCCTGATCCCATTGATAGCGGGTAGGACCAAATAATTCAATGGGGGTTGTTGCTGAACCATACCACATAGTTCCAGCAACGACAAAAGCTGCAAAAAACACAGCAGCAATACTACTGGAAAGGACGGTTTCAATATTTCCCATACGTAATCCTTTATATAAACGTTGGGGCGGACGCACACTAAGATGGAAAAGACCCGCTAATATGCCCAAGGTTCCTGCTGCAATATGATGAGAAGCTATTCCCCCAGGAACAAAAGGATCAAAACCTTCCACACCCCACGCGGGATTTACGGATTGTATCCTTCCAGTTAGTCCATAAGGATCAGACACCCAAATTCCAGGACCATACAATCCTGTTACATGAAATGCGCCAAAACCAAAACAAGCCACCCCTGCAAGAAATAAATGAATCCCAAAAATTTTGGGCAAATCCAAGGAAGGTTTTCCAGTACGTTCATCACTAAAGATTTCTAGATCCCAATAAACCCAATGCCAAATAGCTGCTAAAAAGCACAAGCCCGAAAACACAATATGTGCTCCGGCCACACCTTCGTAACTCCAAATACCCGGATTCGTGATAGTCCCTCCTGTGATATTCCAACCGCCCCAGGAATTAGTTATTCCTAAACGAGTCATAAAAGGTATAACGAACATACCCTGTCTCCACATTGGATCAAGAACAGGATCAGAGGGATCAAAAACTGCTAATTCATATAGAGCCATCGAACCGGCCCAACCAGCAACCAAAGCTGTGTGCATTATATGAACAGAAAGCAAACGGCCCGGATCATTTAATACAACAGTATGAACACGATACCAAGGTAAACCCATGAAAATACCCCTTATATCAACAAAAAAATAGACACTATGTAACTTTATTGCACTGGAAAAAACTATACTATGGACTCTAGCCTTTCAGTAAATTATCTCAGAAAAAGCATTAAAATTTGTTCGAATTTTTTATTAATAATCGAACAATCCTCTTTGTAAAAATAAAAAGAAACAGATTTATTTTATACCCGATAAGTAACAATACGCAATGGGGAGAAGACGAGAGGGGTTGACAACTTTCTCTATGAATATTTAAATAAATAAATAAATGCAGACATACTCGTTTATCACCCCAATGAACTCATTCGTAACAACTTTACTTAATTTAGTATTCCTTTTTGATTTTCTTTATTTATAAAAATATATAAATGTAATATAAGACGAGTAAATCTTTTTTAATAGATAAGCTAATTCTTACGTTTCCACACTAAAGTGAGATATATGACTTTATTATTTCTCCATTTTATGCCCATTGGTGTTCCAAAAGTACCCTTTCGAAGCCCTGGGGAAGAAGATGCATCTTGGGTTGATATATAGTGCGACTTGTCAGATATAGTAGGTCATATGGAATTTCCCCGTTTTCTCCCCCGATCGAGATATCCTCTCTTTCACCCCCAAAAAGAAAATTCTTGAATCATAAAAAATTTGGAGCGTGAAGTGTAATGAAGTAAAATTCTATCGATTTTTTTGTTTTTTTTTTTATTTTTTAGAGGGGGTATTCAGATTCTTATTCAAAACTATAGATAATTTATGGTTGGCTTGGTTGGACCAATAAAATAAAGTACCCAGGCTCTGTTTAGAAAAAAACCAATTGGTAATATATCTACGATCACCACTTCTATTTCTATAATATCATATATTTTACAGAAAACATTAAATAATAAATTCAAAAAAGAAAGAAGTTATAACAAAAAGAAAGAAATAGTATTGTAATATTTGTGCTATATGTGCAAATCCAAATCGGGCAGATCTTTACTCAGAGTAGAAAAGAAACCTAAAAGAATTGAAAAAGTCTATTCAGAAACAAGAAAATTACATTGTGATTGAGATTCAATCTCGATGAAAGCAATACATCAATGAGAAGTTAGTTCAATAAATTGAGTATATTATTTTTTTTTCTTTTAAAGTTCGAAGAAGTCCATTATAAAAAGAGAAAGAGATTTTAAATCGACACATTGATTCCTTTTTACTTATATGGTTTTTGGTGAACTGTATGCATCAAAAGGTGCATGTACGGCTCTTAAGGAAAAAATGGAATCCTAATCAATCGACTTTATCGAGAAAGATTACTTTTTTTAGGTCAAGAGGTTGATAGTGAAATATCTAATCAACTTATTGGTCTTATGGTATATCTCAGTATAGAGGACGATAATAAAGATTTGTATCTGTTTATAAATTCTCCGGGGGGTTGGGTATTACCCGGAATAGCTGTTTATGATACTATGCAATTTGTACAACCAGATGTACAGACAGTATGTATGGGATTAGCCGCTTCGATGGGATCCTTTATTTTGGCAGGAGGGGAAATTACCAAACGTTTAGCATTCCCTCACGCTTGGCGCCAATGATTCTTTTATTTGAGAAAATATATATAGACTATACCTTCGCCATTAAATAAAACATTTTTTAAGTAATAAAAGCATGGTATTTCGAATTCCATATGCAAATTTTTGTTTTTTAATTGAAACTATTCGATTATATATAGAAAGAGTAGTATGAAAAAGAGGGTATTTAATATTTTATCTGATTTATCAGTAACCTAGTTTAATTTGAGTGTCACAGACTTTTATGTTTTTTTCATACCAGAAAATTAGTAAAAAAAAAAAAATTTTTATTTTAATTAGAAGAAAACGTAAAATATGCAAAAAAAGAAACTTTTGGATTGTTGAATAACAAACAAAATAAAAAAAAAAACAACGGAACCATCATAGTATTTTTAAATATCTTCAAAAATGAAAAAGAAAGTTGGTTATTGTATTGTTTATTATTATTATTTAAGGATATGGATCCAAAAGACCTAATAGATTTTGTACTTCTTTTTTCATTTTTTTCCTCTATCCATAGAGGAAAAAAATGAAATGCATACTTGGAAAAGCCGTATGCATTAATACGCAGAAAATGCTTGTACGGTTCTTGAATCTTATTTTTGCTCATTTATTTTCTTATTTGTATTTATCCCTTTTACCTTTGTTTGGGGAATAAAGAAAATCTTTACCTATATAGGAGAAATCTTTATCAAGATAAAGGAAACACTTATTAAGTTATATAATCAGGGTAATGATCCACCAACCCGCTAGTTCTTTTTATGAGGGACAAACGGGAGAATTTATCGTGGAAGCGGAAGAACTGCTGAAACTGCGTGAAACTATCACAAGGGTTTATATGCAAAGAACGGGCAAACCTTTATGGGTTATATCCGAAGACATGGAAAGGGATGCTTTTATGTCAGCAGCAGAAGCCCAAGCTCATGGAATTGTGGATCTTGTAGCAGTTGAATAAAAAATTAGTAGCAAAGATTATTCTAAAAAAATAAAGAATTTGCAATTTCATTTTTGAATCCTTTAGTTTTAATATAAAAAATATCTATGAATAATAGGATAGAAATAATTCAGAATTAATAGGATAGAAATAATTCAGAATCATCGGGTTAGGATTGATCTAAACCCGCTCATTATATATAGATAGATATACAACTCACCATGCCAACTATGAAACAACTTATTAGAAACACAAGACAGCCAATTCGAAACGTCACAAAATCCCCAGCTCTTCGGGGATGCCCTCAGCGCCGAGGAACGTGTACCAGGGTGTATGTGCGACTCGTTCAGATCATATAATAAGAAAAAACCTATTTCATTTTTTCAGTATTGGCGATCGGTTAAGTTAAGATAGTGTGAATGGAATTTTTCCATTCACACTATCTTAACTTAATTATATATTAATAATATATAAATATAAATTCTTCTATCATGTATAAATATAAAATTTATGATTTGGATTGGTGCAAACTCAATAACCTTAAATTGCAATTTAAGATTACAAAAACTTTACATTGGGAACAAATAATTTAGTTATCCATTAAGCGGAGAAAATTTAATTTCAATTAAAGAGAAATTATGTCCTTAATGAATTTAGGAAGAACGGAATAAAAGGGTCAGCTACCTAGCAAAATTTCATACTTAAATACCGTTACTGTATAACTAGATTTCGTTGTAAAAACCTATTTACTAGATATTAGATGGGTAGAGTCAAATAGTGTGAACTGTACAAGTTACCAATAACATTAATTAAATGAATATAAAAATGAAAAAAAAAGGCTCCGGTGTATAGAGAGGACCTGTTCGTTTATAAAAAAAATCATAGAAACGAAGGAACCCACCATTTTTTTATCTATGTCCTATTTCATTTACTATATACTATGTTTTTTGATACCTAGTATCAATGCAATTTGTTATTTTTAGGTTCAATATTTAGAAAAAATCGTGGTTGGGGAGGTTATAGTAGCAAGAGCCATTGGAATTTTTTTTTATACATTGGAAGAATCCATTTTTGTTATTAATAGACTAGGAAGTAGAAAAGAATAACTTAAAAAAAATCAAATAGTTATTCATCCAAATCTCATTTATTCAATGACCAGAATTAAACGAGGATATATTGCTCGGAAACGGAGGACAAAAATTCGTTTATTTACATCAAGCTTTCGCGGAGCTCATTCAAGACTTACTCGAACTATTACTCAACAGAAAATTAAAGCTTTGGTTTCGGCTCATCGGGATAGGGATAGGAAAAAAAGAGATTTTCGTGGTTTATGGATTAATCGAATAAATGCAGTAATTCGTGAGAATCCTAAAGTATATTATATTTACAGTAATTTAATATATAATCTATACACGAAGCAATTGCTTCTTAATCGTAAAATAGTTGCACAAATAGCTATATTAAAAGAGAATTGTTTTTTTATGATTGCCAAAGATATCATAAAAACGAAAAATCCCCCGAGACTGTACTCTGGGAAGGTATAGAATCCAAAATTGTTTATTTTGACAGCTTTATCATATGATAAAGCTGTCAAAATAAACAACCATGCTTAAAAAAAATTTATTCGTCACCGATTATCTTGTTTCTTACAACATAACAACCAAAATGGAATTGCTGTTGTTTTCAAACAAAACATCAATCTATGTTTAATTTGAATCTAAATTCCAATTTTATTTCAAATTTTTAATTTCTATTTTTTTTTTTTAAAGTAGTAGTTTTAGCGGTCGACTCGCTTTTTTCAAATTGTTTTTCGTTATTAAGAAAAGGTAACGAAGATAAAATACGAGCTTGTTTTATAGCAATCGTAATTAATCGTTGTTGTTTCAAGGTCAATCTATTTACGCGTCTGGATAATATTTTTCCCTGTTCACTAATAAATCGACTAATTAAACCCATGTTTTTATAATCAATTCGGTCCCCCGATTGGATCGGAGGCAAACGCCTACGAAAAGATCGCTTGGATTTAAGAAAGAGTCGCTTAGATTTTTCCATGGTTTTATTCCTATTCCAAAAATAACATTTATTACAAGAAAGGATTTGTTTTTTTTATTCTTACTTTTTTAATATATGTTTTTATATAAGGATATATATATGTATAAAATTCAACTATAAATTATAGATTATAGTATATATATAAAAAAATGGATCACTTTACATGTTATGTTCTTTGGTTGGAAGGGTAACACACAAGCGATCCATTTTATCTATTTCTTTATTTCTGCGTAAATTATATGCTTGCAACAGCGGGGACAAAATTTTCTCAATTCCAATCGACTAGGCGTATTGTGTCGATTCTTTTGAGTAATATATCTAGAAATACCTGTTGATTCCTTATTAATATTCTTTTTATCACAACCGGTACACTCCAAAATAACAGTTACTCGGATATCTTTACCCTTGGCCATGAACCTCCTTTGGGTTTTTAATTCACTTAACTCTTCGATTTTCGGATTCGAATCTAAAAAAAAAAAAAAGAAATTCAAAATTCGAAATAAAATTTGGAAAGATTTCACTCTATATAGTACAAAAATAATGCAATGATTTCGAACTATATTTCATTACTGCAATAAATACAGTATTTTCACTTGTTAAAGTATTTTGTAGAATATTTTTACCCCATCCTAGGCATTCCGTTTCGATTTCTGGTTTCATTCTATTATTAATAGAAATGGAATTGAATTAATAATTCAATTCCATTGAAGCCTGGACCAGATTCCGAGTTCCACTCCGAATTTAAATGAGGCCTAATTTAACCCTTTAATATTCAATATTCTTTCTCTTTTCGAACTTATTTTATTACAATTCTAAAAAAGAAGAAATAAAAAAGAAGAGATTAATTACATATATTTAATTGGATCTATAATCTTTTTCACCCCTTCCCGTGTCAATAACTAAAATGAAAAAAAGGGGAATATCAATGCATCTGGAAAAAAACGATTGATCTCTATCAAGAGACCCGCCAAAGCCCCGAACCATAGAGTACTTACTACCGGTGCCACGGAAAGATATGTTTTTAGATCTCGCATTTCAAATCCTCCTTTTTTAATTTAAGTATTTTTGGATTCTATTTTTATTCTATATATATTTTATATATTTTATTTTTAGAATAGAATTTTCTTTTTCATATTCTATTGTACATTATTATATTATAATAAAAAAAAAAGAAAAAAATGGCAGAATAATTAATATATATA